AATCGTAACTTGGTCCCGTGCATCTACCATTATACCCACAATGATCGGCCATACGATTGCTATTCATAATGGTAAGGAGCATTTGCCTATTTATATAACAGATCGTATGGTAGGTCACAAATTGGGAGAATTTGTACCTACTTTGAATTTCCGAGGACATGCAAAAAGCGATAATAGATCTCCTCGTTAATCTTATCTTAAAAAACATATAAATAGTTACTTATGATTCATTAGTAGGAGAGAAACCTTATGCTAAAGAAGAACAAAACAGAAGTATACGCTTTAGGTCGACATATATCTCTATCTGCTGACAAAGCAAGAAGAGTAATTGATCAAATTCGCGGACGTTCCTATGAGGAAACACTTATGATACTAGAACTCATGCCCTATAAAGCATGTTATCCCATTTTTAAATTGGTTTATTCTGCAGCAGCAAATGCTAGTTACAATATGGGTTCCGACGAAGCCAATTTAGTAATTAGTAAAGCTGAGGTTAACGAGGGTACTACCGCGAAGAAATTAAAACCTAGAGCTCGAGGACGTAGTTATGCGATAAAAAAAGCTACCTGTCATATAACTATTGTAGTGAAAGATATATCTTTAGATGAATATGAAGAGATATATTTATATTCGTTAAAAAACCCTAGATGGAAAAAGACAGCTATGGTATACCATGATGTGTATTAGTGAGGTAGTATGGGACAAAAAATAAATCCACTTGGTTTCCGACTTGGTACAACCCAAAGTCACCATTCCCTTTGGTTTGCACAACCAAAAAATTATTCTGAGGGTCTACAAGAAGATCAAAAAATAAGAGATTTTATCAAAAATTATGTTCAAAAGAATATGAGAATATCCTCCGGCGCCGAGGGAATTGCCCGTATAGAGATTCAAAAAAGAATCGATTTGATCCAGGTCATAATCTTTATGGGATTCCCAAAGTTATTAATCGAAAGTAAACCACGAGGAATCGAAGAATTACAGACGAATCTACAAAAAGAATTTCATTATGTGAACCGAAAACTTAACATTGCTATCACAAGAATTGCAAAACCTTACGGAAACCCTAATATTCTTGCAGAATTTATAGCCGGACAATTAAAGAATAGAGTTTCATTTCGAAAAGCAATGAAAAAGGCTATTGAATTAACTGAACAAGCAGATACAAAAGGAATTCAAGTACAAATTGCAGGGCGTATCGACGGAAAAGAAATTGCACGTGTCGAATGGATCCGGGAGGGTAGGGTTCCCCTACAAACCATTCGAGCTCAAATTGATTATTGTTCCTATACAGTTCGGACTATCTATGGGGTATTAGGCATCAAAATTTGGATTTTTATAGACAAGGAAGAGGAATAAGAAAACTTTCATTGTTTTTTCCTTCTATCCGCTGATAGAACAAAAAAGGGGAAATTCGTTCCTTCTTTTCCTGGCCAATCAAACTACTTCTTAATTCTATAGGGTTGAATAAAAATTCAATTGACCTTTTGATATAATTGCTATGCTTAGTGTGTGACTCGTTGGTTTTTTAGGGTTAGGATTAAAAAAAGACCAGCCCGGTAGTATGAAAACCAACTCATCACTTCATATTATCTGGATCTAAAGAACCAGTCAAGATATGCTAAATCGGTCATATCTTTGTAGCAACTGAAATTTTTTTTGAATTAAACTTTAATTCTAAGTTTAAAGCAAAATACAAAAGAAAGGTGTGGATAAATGGAAGGATGAGAGAAAGAGAGAAAAAGAATACCAATGATATAGAATTCCAATATGTAAGGTCTATGAGTCATCTCATAAAAGACAGTGTAATAAAGCATCAATACTAATTGATTCATCCATAATGAAATATTAAATGAATCCTTCTTATAGAAGAAAAAACTCAAGAGCTTCGAGCCAATAAAGACTAAGAAGGTTGACTCAAGAATAAATTGGATTATGAGCTCCGTTGTAGAATTCTGGCCTAACCATTTAGTACGAAGCGGTGGGAACGAAGGAACCTGTGAATGCAAAAGATTTTATTGAACAAATGAATCTTAATGATTCACTAGTTGGGATGGCGAAATGAACCGGAAATCAATTCATCTATTCGGAGAAGTGACGAACAAGTGCTAGGACTGAAATAGAGATTGCAAGAGTCAATATTCGCCCGCGAAAACTTTCTTTTTTTTTTTGAATTGGTAAACTTGGATAAAGGACAAAAGAAAAGAAAGATTTATTAGGACGTTACAAAAAAACGATTTTTTTTTTATAAAATTTCTTATAAATATAAAAATGTTCTAATATCTATTCAAATTAATTGAAATTCAATTTTGAATCCTTTTATTCGCGAGGAGCTGGATGAGAAGAAACTCTCACGTCCAGTTCTGTAGTAGAGATGGAATTCCGAAACAACCATCAACTATAACCCCAAAAGAACTAGATTCCGTAAACAACATAGAGGAAGAATGAAGGGAATATCTTATCGAGGTAATCATATTTGTTTCGGTAAATATGCTCTTCAGGCACTTGAACCTGCTTGGATCACATCTAGACAAATCGAAGCAGGTCGACGAGCAATGACACGAAATGCACGCCGTGGTGGAAAAATATGGGTCCGTATATTTCCAGACAAACCAGTTACAGTAAGACCCGCTGAAACACGTATGGGTTCGGGGAAAGGATCCCCTGAATATTGGGTAGCTGTTGTTAAACCGGGGCGAATACTATATGAAATGGGTGGAGTAACCGAAAATATAGCTAGAAGGGCTATTTTAATAGCAGCATCCAAAATGCCTATACGAACTCAATTTATTATTTCGGGATAAAAATGTAGAACCGACAGAAATGAGTCTTGGGAATGAAACAAAATCGCAGGTTTCTTTTTTTGGACAAACAATATTTCTTTTATTTTCTTCATCCTTTGCATTGGAAGAATAGACTCAAAAATTCATATGATTCAACCTCAGACCCTTTTAAATGTAGCGGATAACAGCGGGGCCCGAAAATTGATGTGTATTCGAATCATAGGAGCTAGTAATCGTCGATATGCTCATATTGGTGACGTTATTGTTGCTGTGATCAAAGAAGCAGTACCAAATATGCCCCTAGAAAAATCAGAAGTAGTCAGGGCTGTAATTGTTCGCACCTGTAAAGAACTTAAACGTGACAGCGGTATGATAATACGATATGATGACAATGCTGCAGTTGTGATTGATCAAGAAGGAAATCCAAAAGGAACTCGAATTTTTGGTGCAATCCCCCGCGAATTGAGACAATTAAATTTTACTAAAATAGTTTCATTAGCTCCCGAGGTATTATAAAATAAAATGAGATCTTGGGGCATTTGAAAGAAATAGATTAAGAACTAGATTAATTCGTAGATTGTGTCTCACGCATATACCTTGAAAAATTCATATTCATAAACCAATAAAAAAAAAAAAGAAAAACATGTTAATTATATCCAATTTTGAGGCACCAAAAATTTTAGTTCATCATGGGTAGAGACACTATTGCTGAGATAATAACCTCTATACGAAATGCTGATATGGATAGAAAAAGAGTTGTTCGCATAGCATCTACTAATATTACCGAAAATATTGTTAAAATACTTTTCCGAGAAGGTTTTATCGAAAACGTCAGAAAACATCGAGAAAAAAACAAAAATTTTTTAATTTTAACCCTGCGACATAGAAGGAATAGGAAAAGACCCTATAGAAATTTTTTAAATTTAAAACGGATCAGTCAACCCGGTCTGCGAATCTATTCTAACTCTCAACGAATTCCTAGAATTTTAGGCGGGATGGGGATTGTAATTCTTTCTACTTCTCGAGGTATAATGACAGACCGGGAGGCTCGACTAGAAGGAATCGGCGGAGAAATTTTGTGTTATATATGGTAATCCTTTTAATATCCAAATGGGATCCGAAACCTCTTCCTATTTGTAAAAAAAAAAAGAAAGGGGATGAGTTGTCTAATATCGTTTCTCCTCCATTAGTTGACGCTTCAAGGGGGCTTTACCTGGAATGAAAGAACAAAAATGGATTCATGAAGGTTTAATTACTGAATCGCTTCCCAACGGCATGTTCCGGGTTCGGTTAGATAATGAAGATCTGATTCTAGGTTATGTTTCAGGAAAGATCCGACGTAGTTTTATACGGATACTGCCAGGAGATAAAGTCAAAATTGAAGTAAGTCGTTATGATTCAACCAGAGGACGTATAATTTATCGACTCCGAAACAAGGATTCGAAAGATTAGGTGGTTTTTATTCAATATGATTCGAGATGAAAAATTTCAAGAAACTTATTTTCTACCAAGAAGTAGATTCAGAATTAAGATAAGGAATGACAAATATGAAAATAAGAGCTTCCGTTCGTAAAATTTGTGAAAAATGTCGACTAATCCGTAGGCGGGGGCGCATTAGAGTAATTTGTTCCAACCCGAGACATAAACAAAGACAAGGATAATCAGACTCACTAAAGGGCTCAACGTACAAATAAAGAATCTGTTTTGACATGAAATGGATATATCCATATATTTCTGACTCATATTTATGAGATGATACAATATGGCAAAAGCTGTACCGAGAACTGGTTCACGTAGAAATGTACGTATTGGTTCACGTAAAAGTGCACGTAGAATACCAAAGGGGGTTATTCATGTTCAAGCAAGTTTCAATAATACCATTGTCACGGTTACAGATGTACGGGGTCGGGTGGTTTCCTGGTCCTCGGCCGGTACTTGTGGATTCAAGGGTACGAGAAGAGGGACACCCTTTGCCGCTCAAACTGCAGCAGCAAATGCTATTCGTACAGTAGTAGATCAAGGTATGCAACGAGCAGAAGTCATGATAAAAGGTCCCGGTCTCGGAAGAGACGCCGCATTACGAGCTATTCGTAGAAGTGGTATACTATTAACTTTTGTACGGGATGTAACCCCTATGCCACATAATGGCTGTAGACCTCCGAAAAAAAGACGTGTGTAGAAATGAACAGTGAAGAAATTTCAAGAGAAACAAGAGAA